TTTCGTAGCCCCCTTTGTCTTTTCGTATGATTTTTTTTACTATACCCGCTGCTGTAGCATTATAAACATTATTATTACTCTTGCTTCCGTCGGGATAAATCTGACCCCTTCCCCTGTTCCCGCCTACGTATATGGGATATTTTAAGAAGTGAACATCTCTCTTAGTAGCGGGATCGGGGGAAAGAATAGGAAAGGTGATTTCACTATATTTCTGACCAGGAACGGGGCCTACCACAAGAATATTTTTTATAGTAGGGCGATAGCTTTGAAAAGACAGATTGCCTATCTTTTCTTTAATCTCAGGCGAAATACGATCAGGGGGAGCCAATTCAAACCCCTCTGGTAAAATAAGAACAGCCCCCACATTCAAAGCCCCCTTTTTACCATTAGCAAGAACTTGTTTCACTTGCATATCATAAGGAATTCGAACAACTGCTTCAAATACAGTATCAGGAAGTACTGCTTGTGGGACCTCGATATCTACGGGTTTATTAGCTAAATGGCAATTGGCGCATACAATACGACCAGTTGCTTCTCGCGGATTTTCATAACCCTGCTGTGCAAAAATGGGATAGGCATTTGAAATGGGTGCTCGGGTTATTATATATATCATGAGCGATACGGAAATGGATCGAGTAATCTCTTCCTTTATCCAAGAAAAGGCATTTCTAGTTTGCATGTTCCAATCATTTATCCTGAAAATTTCTACAATAAGATTAGGTAGGTCGCTGGTATAGTTCCCTATCCATGATTCTGCTATTTACTGAAATAATTTTACTGGAATATAGGAGCCCGGATGGGTAGAAAGAAAAAAAAAATTGGAATGTTTAGTTTTTGTACAAACTAACAAACTTTATAATTGGATTAGTGGATCATTTTTTCAGTCATTCATTGAATGATAAATCACTACAAGTGACGGAGATACACGATTTAAATAACGGAAAATCCAATATTTTAAAATTGTATCTAGAATGACTGGAAAAGTGGAAACAAGACCGGATATAATTTGATCATTATGAGTAAATCCAAAATCTTTATAGATAGAACCAATCATTAGTTCCCAACCATGGTTCGAATGGAATCCTATACATAAATCAGTTAATAAAAGAATAGAAAAAGCTTTTATTGTGTCGCTTAAGTTATATAGGAATTCTTGAACCCAAGAGTTAAGACTAATAAGTTCTCGATTACCTAGAATAGAATAACCACTTAGAATAACAAAACAGATTATATTTGTCGAGAAGTGCAAAATCGTATGGATATGATCTTCGTTGTGCGTCTTGATCAATTGGAGCGTTTCTTTGTAGATTCCGACATGAAGGTTTTGTAAACGTGTTTCCGGGTATCCCTTTATCATTTCATCCAAGAGGAAGAGTTCCTCTAATTCTATGAATTTTTTTAGAATACTCTTTTCTTGAATATCATTCAAGAAAATTTCGGATTGCCTAGTATTCCACCAATTAGCAACCCAAGATTCCAGACTTTTCTTAAATGAGAAAGAGATGCACCAGGGCAAAAAGACTATAGGTGTAAGATATACAAGGGGAATGAATGCTTTCTTTTTTTCCATTTTTCGTCTTTAATGAACTCAGCTTCACCTCATTCGTCAACTCTATATGATAATAATATTTCTATCAAGCATAAGTTCTATTACAAGTCAGAGAGCCTATAAATCAAATCTATTCCCACGTTTTTTTATTTGCAATTTGGGAGTTAGTCCTTGAATTTAGAAAGAATACAGAAATCAACTAAGAAAGAGAAAGAGTCCACTTCCAATTCGAATGAAGAAAAAAAAAAAAAATATTTTTTCCAAAGATACCAATTGCTAAAATTCGAAGAAATTTCCCCTTTCGATGAATACACGAAAGAGCACTTCAAGTAATGAATATTAGTCGGATTTCGAAACGAAAGAATGTCCTTGTTCTATCAAAATTAATATCAAAATATTAAAAATATTAAATATCAAAAATAAAAAAAAAAAATGAAAGCGTTCATTTTTTTTTAATACTTCATTTTTTAAAATACTTCAATTGGTACATGCAAGAAATAGGCCAATTCCGCAGCTTTTTGTTCAATTTCTCGTGGAGTAAAATTCTCATCAGTACGAGTCAAGGGAATGGCTCCCTGTCCTCTGATTTCCATATAAAGGACACGACGAGTATAAATGCCCTCTTTAACTTCTATTCTGATGGACTGAATGTCTTTCATAAGGAATCGGAGAAAAATACGACGATTTTTTCCAGGAAATCCCCAACGAAAAATACACACTATTCCCTCTTTTCTATCAAATCGATCATAACCACTACCTACATTCCACGAAATTGTACACCACAAATAGGAGCTAATAAAGAGACCCGCGATTCCATAGAAAGACATCACGAGCCCTTGTGGAAAAAAAAGAATTTGCTGAGACGGAAATAAAGATAGCAAATTCCTACCAAGATAACTGGAAATTCCAACCAATAAGAATCCTAATGAACCTAAAAAAAGGATAAAGGCCCAGCAGAAATTACTTGTTTTTCGAGACCCCGTTATAAGTTCTATCCATATACGTTCTGATCGCCAACCCATACTAGATCCAGTTGTATTTTATTGGAATTGGGAGAATAACCCAAATTTGACTTTACTTTTCTTTGTTTCCGAAGTAACTCTCATCAACTAGCACTATTCTTATGTAAACCTTTAGGAGTAATTCATTAAATTTCTAGACCTAAAAAAAAAATGGATGAGATTTGTCCCTACTGCCCGTATCTAAAAAATCTTGTTTTTTTGAACATGAAGAAATAAAGAAGCCATTGCAATTGCCGGAAATACTAGGCCCACTAAAGGCACAAAAATAGAGGGTAAGTTGCTGAGAGTTGTCATAGAATGGGTACCTCGATTTCATATTTGTACCTGTTATTTTTTTTTTTTTTAATATATTATATTTAATATATTAGAATATTCTATATTATATAGAATTAGAATATAAATAAAATTATTATATTTAATATATTAGAATATATAATAGAAATTAATAATAAATATAATGAGTAAAGTAATAAGTACAAGGAATGTAGAACTAACTAACTAAATGGATTTTTTTATCTTTCTATTTCTACATGAAATAGATTTATGATAATAAATTCCATTTTTTTATTTATTCTCTTATTACCTTGTTCTTGTCTTATATATATAATTTTCTTTTTGTCTTATAAATTATAATTTCATTTTTTTTATTTGATATTTTAATTAAAAAAAAAAGTAAAAGTAGGGATTCTCGGGAGGAGATATAGAAAAATGCAATACTCTATACCTATAATATCTATACCTAATATATCTAAAACTAATATATCTAAAATATATATATAGAATATAAAAAAAAACGATATTCTATATTATATAAAAATAGTATATATTATATAAAATATAAATATCTAAATATAATGTATAAAAAATACAGGGATCCACTTGATTTAATTTTGAGTCAAAGGAAAGAAAGCATGGAGCTGAAATAACTCACTCAGAGTGCCCTTTAAAAGATTACGCGGTACGATTGAATCAAATAAGCCCTTATGGAATAAATATTCAGCCGCTTGTGAACCTTCAGGTATTGTCTTATTCAATGTTTGTTCAATTACTCTTTTACCCGCAAATGCAACGTAAGCATTTGGTTCGGCAATAATGATATCCCCCAACATACCAAAACTAGCTGTCACCCCACCAGTAGTAGGAGATGTAAGGATCGATACATAGAATAACTTTTTATTTGCTTGATAATCATATAAAGCGGAAGATATTTTAGCCATTTGCATCAAGCTCAAACTTCCTTCTTGCATACGTGCTCCTCCGGACGCACATACTAGAATAAGAGGTAAAAATTGATTGGTAGCATATTCGATCAAACGGGTAATTTTCTCACCTACTACGGATCCCATACTACCTCCCATAAACTGAAAATCCATAACCCCAATTGCTACGGGAATACCGTTTAGTTGACCTGTGCCTGTTTGAACAGCCTCAGTTAATCCTGTCGTTCTTTGATAAAAATCAATACGATCTTTATAGGGTTCCTCCTCCGAATGAAATTCAATGGGATCCATAGAGACTATGTCTTCATCCATAGGATTCCAAGTACCCGGATCAATCGAAAGTTCGATTCTCTCTGAACTGCTCATTTTCAAATGATATCCACAGTGTTCACAAATATTCATTTTTGGTTTAACCAATTTCTTATAATTTAATCCATAACAATTTTCGCATTGAATCCACAAATGCCTGTATTTTTGAGTTTCATCTAGATCATTAGAACTTTCTCTTCTAGTTAAATCACTATCATTCGTATCATTCGTGCTAGTTATTATACTGGAACTCTCGCTTTCACTACAATTTCTGCCTTTACCACAAATGTAACTATAAATGTAACTGTCATTGTATTTGTCACTATCACTTAAAATGGAACTATCAATACAGATTTGAGAACGAAGATAACTGTCAATGCAACTATTAATGTGATTATTCCAACTATATTTAGTATCATACCTGTAATGCTCATAGTGAGGATCGTAACTCTTAGATACATTATTCAGATAGCTAGAATTCTTATAACTATAAAAAGAACTTTCTGGTTCACTTAGAAAAGAATGATCACTGTCAATCTCAAAAATTTGATTTTCAATATCAAAATATATGGAATAACTGTCCCTATTACTATCCCTAACTAAAAAAGTGTTATCAGATAGGAAATTCCTAATGTTCCCGACGCCGACTAAATAATCAACATTACTGTAACTAGAATTGTCACTCTCATTCCAACTATGAACGTTTTTATCCATATCAGCTATAATCGGCTCTTCGCTTACACTGGTATTTTCAATGGGACCAAAACTATCCATTGATTTACTTAGCCCACACCTGTATTCTAACCCCCGGATAAACAACATCGAATTGAACCACCATTTTTCCATAGAGTTTTCTTGCTTCTATTTACATGAAAATACAATAGATGAATAGTCATTCGA